GAGAAGCTCCTGTCGAAGTTCACTATGAATCTTTGGGTACTTATTATGAGATTTATGGACACTATCTGATAATAAGAAGTGTAAAAAAAGAAATTCTTTGGATATACCTCCGAACCACTATTGGTCGTATTTCTCTTTATCGAGAAATGGAAGAAGCTATACAAGGTTTTTGTCGGGCCTGCTTATATGATACCTATACTTAATCATATGGTCGTTAAATTCAAAAATTCTATGACAGACACCGGAGCGGGGGGAATTTGGGTTTCGCCGGTTGAACTAGGACTCGAGTCCCTGACCTGACTTTCTGTGCAATTTAAGATCGAGAAAAGGAAGTTTTCCAATCATTGACTCAAACCCATTGTCGAATCCAACTCATTGGAATAGGGAGGTACATATGGCAGAACGGGCCAATCTGGTATTTCACAATAAAGTGATAGATGGAACTGCCATTAAACGACTTATTAGCAGATTAATAGATCGCTTTGGAATGGCATATACATCGCATATCTTAGATCAAGTAAAAACTCTAGGTTTTCAGCAAGCAACTGCTATATCCATTTCATTAGGAATTGATGATCTTTTAACAATACCTTCTAAGGAATGGCTAGTACAAGATGCTGAAGAACAAAGTTTGATTTTGGAAAAACACCATCATTTTGGGAATGTACACGCAGTAGAAAAATTACGCCAATCTATCGAGATATGGTATGCTACAAGTGAATATTTGCGACAAGAAATGAATCTTAATTTTAGGATGACTGACCCGTTTAATCCAGTCCATATAATGTCTTTTTCAGGAGCTAGAGGAAATGCATCTCAAGTACATCAATTAGTAGGTATGAGAGGATTAATGTCGGATCCCCAGGGGCAAATGATTGATTTACCCATTCAAAGCAATTTACGCGAAGGACTTTCTTTAACAGAATATATCATTTCTTGCTACGGAGCCCGAAAAGGAGTTGTAGATACTGCTGTACGAACATCAGATGCTGGATATCTTACGCGCAGACTTGTTGAAGTAGTTCAACACATTGTTGTACGTAGAACAGATTGTGGCACTACTCGAGGCATTTCTGCAAGTCCTCGAAATAGGACACTGCCAGAAAGAGTTTTTATCCAAACATTAATTGGTCGTGTATTATCAGACAATATATATATGGGTCCGCGATGCATTGCCATTCGAAATCAAGATATTGGGATTGGGCTTGTCACCCAATTCATAACTTTTCGAACACAACCAATATATATTAGAACTCCCTTTACTTGTAGGAGTACATCTTGGATCTGTCGATTATGTTATGGTCGGAGTCCCACTCATGGCGACCTGGTTGAGTTGGGAGAAGCTGTAGGTATTATTGCGGGGCAATCCATTGGAGAACCTGGAACTCAATTAACATTAAGAACTTTTCATACCGGTGGAGTATTTACGGGGGGTACTGCAGAACATGTACGGGCCCCTTCTAATGGCAAAATCCAATTCAATGAGGACTTGCTTCAGCCTACACGTACGCGTCATGGGCATCCTGCCTTTTTATGTTCTATGGACTTATATGTAATTATTAAGAGTGAGGATATTCTACATCAGGTAACTATTCCACCAAAAAGTTTTCTTTTAGTTCAAAATGGCCAATATGTAAAATCAGAACAAGTGATTGCTGAGATTCGCGCGGGAACATACACTTTCAGTTTTAAAGAGAGGGTTCGAAAACATATCTATTCTGACTTAGAGGGGGAAATGCACTGGAGTACCGATGTGTACCATTTGTCCGAATTTAAATATAGTAATGTACATCTTTTACCCAAAACAAGCCGCTTGTGGATATTATCGGGGGGTTCATGCAAATTTAATGTAGTTCCTTTTTCGCTCCACAAGGATCAAGATCAAATAAACATTCATTCTATTTCTACCGAAAGAAGATCTATTTCTAGCTTCTCAGTAAATGATGATCAAGAAAGACACAAATTTTTGAGTTCGGATTTTTTTGATAAAAAAGAAGATATTTTTTTTGATTATTCAAAATTAAAATTAAATCGAATCGTAGGGACTGGGCATTATCATTTCATATATTCCACTATTCTCCGAGAGAATTCGTATTTATTGGCAAAGAGGCGAAGAAATAGATTTCTTATTCCAGTCCAATCAATTCAAGAACAAGAGAAAGAATTCATCCCATATCCCGGTTCAGGTATCTCGATTGAAATACCCATAAATGGGATTTTCCGTAGAAAGAGTATTCTTGCTTTTTTCGACGATTCTCAATACAGAAGAAACAATTCAGGAATTACTAAATATGGGACGGTAGGGGCGCATTCAATCATCAAAAAAGAGAATGTAATTGAATATGGCGGGGTCAAAAAGTTTAAGCAAAAATACCAAATGAAAGTAGATCGATTTTTTTTCATTCCCGAGGAAGTACATATTTTATCCGAATCCTCTTCTATAATGGTACGGAACAATAGTCTCATTGGAGTAAATACACAAATCACGTTAAATACAAGAAGCCAAATGGGCGGATTGGTCCGAGTGGAGAAAAAAAAAAAAAAGATTGAACTTAAAATATTTTCCGGAGGTATCCATTTTCCCGGAGAAAAAGATAAAATATCTCGACACAGTGGTATCTTGATACCACCAGGAGCGGGAAAAATAAATTCTAAGAAATCAAAACAATTGAAAAATTGGATCTATGTCCAACGGATCACACCTAGCAAAAAAAAGTTTTTTGTTTTGGTTCGACCCGTAAGCACATATGAAATAGCGGACGGTATAAATTTAGTAACACTCTTCCCCCAGGATCCCCTTCGAGAAAAGGATAATATGCAACTTGGAGTTGTCAATTATATCCTTTATGGAAATGGCAAAGCAACTTGGAGAATCTATGACACAAGTATTCAACTAGTTCGGACTTGTTTAGTCTTGAATTGGGACCAAGACAACAAAAGTTCTTCCGTCGAAGAGGCCCACGCTTCCTTTGTTGAAGTAAGTACAAAAGGGCTACTTCGAGATTTCTTAAGAATCGACTTAGTGAAATCACATATTTTGTATATCAGAAAAAGGAATGATCCGTCGGGTTCCGGATTGATCTATGATAATGGCTCAGATCGTATCAATAAAAATCCATTTTATTCCACTTATTCCAAAGCAAGGATTCAGCAATCATTTATCCAAAACCACGGAACTATTCGTATGCTGTTAAATAGAAATAAGGAATTCCAATTTTTTATAATTTTGTCATCATCTAATTATTTTTGCATGGGTCTATTCAACGATGTAAAAAATTACAATGGGATAAAAGAATCCATTAAAAAAGATCCTCTAATTTCAATTAGGAATTTGTTGGGCCCTTTAGGAACAGCCCCTCAAATTTCGGATTTTTATTCATCATTTTATCCTTTAATAACTCATAATCAGACCTCGGTAGCGAAATATTTGCAGCTTGGCAATTTAAAACAAACTTTTCAAGTACTTCAAAAATCTTATTTAATGGATGAAAATAGGAGAATTTATAATATCAGCCCATGTAATAAGATTGTTTTGAACCCATTCAATTTGAATTGGTATTTTCTCCATCATTATTATCATAATAATAATTGTGAGGACATGTCCACAATAGTTAGTCTTGGGCAGTTTATTTGTGAAAATGTATGTATATCCAAAAAGGGACCACCCCTAAAATCGGGTCAAGTTTTAATTGTTCGCGTTGATTCTATAGTAATAAGAACGGCCAAGCCTTATTTGGCTACTCCAGGAGCAACTGTTCATGGGGATTATGGCGAAATCCTTTACGAAGGAGATACCTTAGTTACATTTATATATGAAAAATCGAGATCTGGTGATATAACGCAGGGTCTTCCAAAAGTAGAACAAGTGTTAGAAGTGCGTTCGATTGATTCAATATCGATGAACCTAGAAAAGAGAGTTGAGGGTTGGAACGAACATATAACAAAAATTCTTGGAATTCCTTGGGGATTCTTGATTGGTGCTGAACTAACTATAGCGCAAAGTCGTATCTCTTTGGTTAATAAGATACAAAAGTTTTATCGATCCCAGGGGGTGCAGATCCATAATAGGCATATAGAAATTATTGTGCGTCAAATAACATCAAAAGTCTTGGTTTCAGAAGATGGAATGTCTAATATTTTTTTACCGGGGGAACTCGTTGGATTGGTACGCGCGGAACGAACGGGACGCGCTTTAGAAGAAGCGATCTACTATCGAGCCATCTTATTGGGAATAACAAGAGCAGCCCTGAATACTCAAAGTTTTATATCCGAAGCAAGTTTCCAAGAAACTGCTCGAGTTTTAGCAAAAGCCGCTCTTCGGGGCCGTATTGATTGGATGAAAGGACTGAAAGAGAACGTTGTTTTAGGGAATATGATACCCGCCGGAACCGGATTCAAAGGATTAGTACCCTCTTCAAGGCAGCATAACAACATTCTTTTTGAAAAAAAAAAAAAAAGAATTTCTTCGTGGGGAAATGGAAATGAGAGATATTTTCTTCCACCACGGAAAATTTTTTGATTCTTGCATTTCAAAGAATTTATATAGTACATCAGATCGATCTTTTCTAGGATTTAATGATTTTTAACTTAGCATAAGAAAGAGAAAGCGGATTCGTCCTTTTTACTATTTGTTTGATGTTTGATTTGTTCTGGTCATTTGATTTGTTAACTACTTAATAAATTTATTAATAAATTTAATAAATAAAATAATTAATAAATTAATGTAATAAAGAAAATTATGAATAGAAAGTAATGGCGAAAATTATGAATAGAAAGTAATGGCTTGGCTCGTTTATAAACGACCAATCTCCGGTAGAAGAGAAGGTTCCATCGGAACAATTATTTATTTCAAGGTGCCTCGTATCTCTTTTTTTATGAATAATAAAAGAGAGAGAGAGAGGAAGTGTGAGGAGAAATGGTAAGAAGATATTGGAACATAAATTTGGAAGAGATGCTGGAAGCAGGAGTTCATTTCGGTCATGGTACTAGGAAATGGAATCCGCGAATGGCGCCCTATATCTATGCAAAGCATAAAGGTATTCATATTACAAATCTCACTAGAACTGCTCGTTTTTTATCAGAAGCTTGTGATTTAGTTTTTGATGCAGCAAGTAAGGGAAAACAATTTTTAATTGTTGGTACCAAAAATAAAGCAGCTGATTCCGTAGCGCGGGCTGCAATAAAGGCTCGGTGTCATTATGTTAATAAAAAATGGCTTGGTGGTATGTTAACAAATTGGTCCACTACAGAAACGCGGCTTCATAAGCTCAGGGACTTGAGAATGGAACAAAAGACGGGGAGACTAAACCGTCTTCCGAAAAGAGATGCAGCTATGTTGAAGAGACAATTATCTCGTTTGCAAACATATCTGGGCGGGATTCAATATATGACGGAATTGCCTGATATTGTAATCATAGTTGAGCAGCAAGAAGAACATACGGCTCTTCGGGAGTGTATCACATTGGGAATTCCAACAGTTTGTTTAATTGATACAAATTGTGATCCCGATCTCGCAGATATTTCGATTCCAGCAAATGATGACGCTCTAGCTTCAATTCGATTAATTCTTAACAAATTAGTATTCGCAATTTGCGAGGGTCGTTCTAGCTATATACGAAATCCGTGATTAATAATTAAGATAAATAAATTATTCTATTTTTGAACTCCATAGATATAGATTTGTGGAGTCGGATATTATTCCCGAATCGTACAAAAGAGATAAAAAACGGACTGTGTCAATATTGTGTGATTAGTTTAGTTGGTATACAAAATATACAAGTTGAGTGGTCAAGTTTAAAAGGAAAGGGTTGAATCAAAATAATTCTTTATTATTTTAAGTAAAGTTATATTTCTGTCAGAGGACAATATGAATGTTATATCATGTTCCATCAACACACTAATGGGGTTATATGATATCTCTAGTGTGGAAGTCGGCCAGCATTTCTATTGGCAAATAGGGGGTTTCCAAGTCCATGCCCAAGTACTTATGACTTCTTGGGTTGTAATTGCTATCTTATTAGGTTCCGCTGTTCTCGCTGTTCGGAATCCACAAACTATTCCAACTGACGGTCAAAATTTCTTCGAATATGTTCTTGAATTCATTCGAGACGTGACCAAAACTCAGATTGGGGAAGAGTATGGTCCATGGGTTCCTTTTATTGGAACTATGTTTCTATTTATTTTTGTTTCTAATTGGTCGGGTGCCCTTTTACCTTGGAAAATCATAGAATTACCTCATGGAGAGTTAGCCGCACCCACGAATGATATAAATACTACTGTTGCTTTAGCTTTACTCACGTCAGTAGCATATTTCTATGCGGGTATTTCAAAAAAAGGATTAAGATATTTTAGTAAATACATTCAACCAACTCCAATTCTTTTACCCATTAACATTTTAGAAGATTTCACAAAGCCCTTATCGCTCAGTTTTCGACTTTTCGGGAATATATTAGCCGATGAATTAGTAGTTCTTGTTCTTGTTTCTTTAGTACCTTTAGTAGTTCCTATACCTGTGATGTTCCTTGGATTATTTACAAGTGGGATTCAAGCTCTTATTTTTGCAACTTTAGCTGCGGCTTATATAGGCGAATCCATGGAGGGTCATCATTGACGAGTTTTTGAAAGAGTCTAGTCTTTTTTTTGTAACTTAGTCCGTCCAATCAAGCAATGAATGCCCAACTCAACAAGATAATTTGCTTATACTTAGGCAACATAAATAAAAAAAGAAAGGATCTAGAGTAATAGCAAAAAAGATTCATCGATTACTATTAGTAAATTAGTAAATGAATTTTAAAGTCTAATAAAAAAAAGGGAAAGAGATCGAAAAGCTCTTTTTCCTAAAATTCGGATTTGGTCTATTTTGATTTTTTATATCATATCTCCCTTCAATGAAAATTCTCTCTTTCCATTAATTGTTTTGTTTATTCAATTTCAATATTTTGAGTCCTCTATTGAATAGGAATTTTTGTGGTATCAATTTATGGTGGGTGAGTTTAAAAAGGATGTTCTATAGAATGATTCCCATTTCAGTCGATTTCATTCAATTCAATGATTGACCAAAATCCAATTTTTATAACTAATAAATTGCATGAATTTAGCTCAATTAAATACTCTTTGTTATTTTTTTTTCTATGCAACGATTCGGTCTGATGAATTCATTAATTAAAATTAGATCCATGTGAGATAATGATAAAAAAGGAAGAGACGAATTTACAACAAACGAGATTAAAAAAAAATGTTATTTTTTAGGAAAGGGGTTAGAATTAGGTATATGTAAGTTAATGGCTATACACTAACTCTTGCGCATCCTTTAAGATTTAAGAATCTGATTGAAGCTAAGATAGAAGTAGAGTAGTTGGTTTCCATTATGAAAGAAAGACGCGTATATGTGATATTAGACATTAACTAGTTATATATGAACTCAAGATAGATCTAATCTATCGCATTGGACTGTTGTATATTTAGATAGGGATTCCAATAGGAGTTCTTCTGTTTCGTCTTTGATTCGAAATTGAATCAATAAATATATGAAATAAAATAAAGACAAATAATGGAAAATTCAAATAATGGTTTGGAAAACAGAAGTGGACGGGTAAAGGGTGTATGTATGCATTCACAAAAATCCTTTGGATAGGAACTAAAAAAGAGATATGGAAATAGTTCTTTCTGAAAGTTCAATAATGAATATTATTACTTCAATTCTCAATTCGAAGTTTTTAGTTACTTCAGCTGGTTGAATCTTAGCGACGGAATAATTAAGCCAAAACTCATTGAATGATTGTATCATTAACTATTTCTTTTTCTTTATTTTCGTACGAGGAATTTCTCATGAATCCATTGATTTCTGCCGCTTCCGTTATTGCTGCTGGGTTAGCTGTAGGACTTGCTTCTATTGGGCCTGGGGTTGGTCAAGGCACTGCTGCGGGACAAGCTGTAGAAGGTATTGCAAGACAGCCCGAGGCGGAAGGAAAAATACGAGGTACTTTATTGCTTAGTTTGGCTTTTATGGAAGCCTTAACTATTTATGGTCTGGTTATAGCATTGGCCCTTTTATTTGCCAATCCCTTTGTTTAGTCCTATAAATACGAGAATTCTGTATTTTTTTTATGGATTAAGACTTACCCCTTGCTTTTTCAAAGTATATCAAGATTTCACTCCTACAATTCCTTTTTCGTTGGACAATAATCTATGGGAAGGATTTATTTGAGGATGAGGAATTACCGCACCGACTCGCCTCCTTCCTTCTCCCTTTTCTTAGTTCAAAGTAAAGCCTTTTTTTTTTATTTAAGGAGTATTTCAACAAATGAGGTTTTTCGCTATTGACATGAGACTTGGTCCCTAATTCTAATTGAGACTTGGTCCCTAATTCTAATAATGATAATTCTTTTTGGTATTTTTTTGGAATTGAAAAAAAAAATATATATAGTTCTATAGAAATAGAATCCATTTTTGATTCTTTATAGGTAAATGAATAAAATAAATATAGAAATATAAAGGAAAAATAGAAAAAGAATTGAAAGTGATATAATACAAAAAGAGACAGAGTTCTTTTTTTTAGTCCACATAAAACAAAATAGGAGATCATATGAAAAATGTAACCGATTCTTTCGTTTCCTTGGGTCACTGGCCATCTGCCGGGAGTTTCGGGTTTAATACCGATATTTTTGCAACAAATCCAATAAATCTAAGCGTAGTGCTTGGTGTATTGATCTTTTTTGGAAAGGGAGTGTGTGCGAGTTGTTTATTTCAAGAATAGGCTGGATCCACCCAGCTGCACTTTTTTGTTCGAGCTAGGAAGGAAAAGAGTGCATCATCCCACGAATTACTTCTGAATCAATTCAAAAATCATATTTTAGAACCATAGCATTTCGTGATTCATTCATTGGTATATCGACTCTGATTCTCTATTAACCAATAATCTGGGACCGTTAATATGGTTAAAGCCAAACTGTTTGAAGTTCAGATGCAGCATGGTACTCTTTCTACTACTATGTTTAGTTTAGAAATACATAGTTTATAAAATAAAGAATTTTTTTTAGACAATACAGAAATCAAAACGAATGGTTCGAATCTTTTTCGATCTAAAACACTCATATCGATAAAATGATTTGAGCCTTTTTTACAATGCTGAATTGATGACCTATGTATAAAGTTAGAAGAATTCTTTGGATTTGAAAGAAAAAAAAAGAAACAACTTTGCTGACAATTACAAAATTAAACATTAGAAATTTTCTATTAATTCTAAATTCTATATTATACAAACAAATATATTTGATTTGATATATTTCTATATTTGATATATTTTTGTCAGAAGAATCCTCCGAATATTTTAGTCTTGGATTATAATTATTGATCAGTTTCAATATTGTAAAATATGAGTAGAGATCAATTTTTTAATTAAAATAGGAATAGATAAAAGAGAGAGGGGATAGGCTCATTACGCGAAATATATATATATATATATATATATATATATAGTATATGTGTATCTATATGTATGGGAATGAATTCTCTATCAATTAAGTAATTGATAAGTAATTGAGCGTGAGAGCCAAATGAATCGAAAGATTCATGTTTGGTTCGGGAAGGGATCATGGAATTTTCGAAATGAAAATGAATGGAAAGATAATCTACTTTCATTAAGTGATTTATTAGATAATCGAAAACAGAAGATCTTGAATACTATTCGAAATTCAGAAGAATTGCGAAGGGGAGCTGTTGAACAGCTGGAAAAAGCCCAGGCCCGCTTACGGAAAGTGGAAATGGAGGCAGATCAGTTTCGGGTAAATGGATACTCTGAGATAGAACGAGAAAAATTGAATTTGATTAATTCAACTTATAAAATTTTGGAACAATTAGAAAATTATAAAAACGAAACCATTCTTTTTGAACAAGAAAGAACGATTAATCAAGTCCGGCAACGGGTTTTCCAACAAGCTTTACAAGGAGCTCTAGGAACTCTGAATAGTTGTTTGAACAATGAATTACATTTACGTACAAT